TCCGTCAGGTTCAGGATTGATCTTTGATGAGAGGTCAGATCCCAACAATATCAATCCATTTTATTCTATTTATTCCAAGGCAAGGATTCAACAATCACTTAGTCAAAATCAAGTAACTATTCGTACGTTGTTGAATAGGAATAAGGATTCTCAATCTTTGATAATTTTGTCATTATCTAATTGTTTTCAAATGGGTCCATTCAACGATGCAAAATATTACAATGGAATAAAAAAAGAATCAATGAAAAGAGATACTCTAATTCCAATTAGGAATTCGTTGGGGCCTTTAGGATTAGGAAGAGCCTCTAAAAGTAAGAATTTTGATTCATTTTACCATTTAATAACTTATAATCAGATCTCGGTAACTAAATATTTACAACTTGACAATTTAAAACAGACTTTTCAAGTACTTAAATATTATTTAATAGATGAAAATGGTAGAATTTATAATCCCGATCCATGCAGTAACACCGTTTTGAATCCATTCAATTTGAATTGGCATTTTCTCCATCATCATTTTCTCCATCATAATTATTGTGAAGAAACATCTACAATAATTAGCCTTGGGCAGTTTATTTGTGAAAATGTATGTATAGCGAAAAACGGACCGCACCTAAAATCGGGTCAAGTTCTAATTGTTCAAATTGACTTTGTAGTAATAAGATCAGCTAAACCTTATTTGGCCACTCTGGGAGCAACTGTTCATGGTCATTATGGAGAAATCCTTTACGAAGGAGATACGTTAGTTACATTTATATATGAAAAGTCGAGATCTGGAGATATAACACAAGGTCTTCCAAAAGTGGAACAAGTGTTAGAAGTTCGTTCGATTGATTCAATATCGATGAACCTAGAAAAGAGGATTGAGGGTTGGAACGAGCGCATAGCAAAAATTCTTGGAATTCCTTGGGGATTCTTGATTGGTGCTGAGCTAACTATAGTACAAAGTCGTATCTCTTTGGTTAATAAGATCCAAAAAGTTTATCGATCTCAGGGGGTACAGATTCATAATCGGCATATAGAGATTATTGTGCATCAAATAACATCAAAAGGGTTGGTTTCAGAAGATAGAATGTCTAATGTTTTTTCACCCGGAGAACTAATTGAATTGTTGCGGGCGGAACGAACAGGGCGTGCTTTGGAAGAAGCGATCTGTTACCGAGCCATCTTATTGGGAATAACGAAAGCATCTCTAAATACTCAAAGTTTCATATCCGAAGCGAGTTTTCAAGAAACTGCTAGAGTTTTAGCAAAAGCCGCTCTCCGGGGTCGTATCGATTGGTTGAAAGGTCTGAAAGAGAACGTTGTTCTCGGGGGGATGGTACCCGTTGGTACTGGATTCAAAGGATTAGTGCAACGTTCAAGGCAACCTAACAACATTCCTTTGGAAACAAAAAAGAATGATTTATTCGAGGTGAAAATGAGAGATATGTTGTTCTACCACAGAGAATTATTTGATTTTTTCATTTCAAAGAATTTATACGATACACCCAAACAATCATTGCGAGGATTTAATGATTCCTAAGAGCAGATTCTTAACTATTTGCGGTCATTTTTTTTTTATTTGGTAATAGTAATAAAGATAATAACAAATAGAATAGAAATAAATTAATGGCTTGAATCATGTATCAACGGCTAATATCTGTTAGGGGTAGAAAAGAAGGTTCCATCGGAACAATTATTTATTTCTATTTCAGGGTACCTCGTCTCTTTTTTTTTTTTAAAAAAAAAAAAAAAAGAGAGGAAGTGTGGGGAGAGAAATGACAAGAAGATATTGGAGCATCAATTTGGAAGAGATGATGGAAGCAGGAGTTCATTTTGGTCATGGTACTAGTAAATGGAATCCTAGAATGGCACCTTATATCTCTTCAAAACGTAAAGGTATTCATATTATAAATCTTATTAGAACCGCTCGTTTTTTATCAGAAGCTTGTAATTTAGTTTTTGATGCAGCAAGTAGGGGAAAACAATTCTTAATTGTTGGTACCAAAAATAAAGCAGCTGATTCAGTAGCACGGGCTGCAATAAGGGCTCGTTGTCATTATGTTAATAATAAATGGCTCGGTGGTATGTTGACGAATTGGTATACTACAGAAACGATACTTCATAAGTTCAGGGACTTGAGAACGGAACAAAAGATAGAGAGACTCAACCGTCTTCCGAAACGAGATTCGGCTATGTTGAAGAGACAATTATCTCACTTGCAAACATATCTGGGCGGGATTAAATATATGATGGGATTACCCGATATTGTAATAATCGTTGATCAGCAAGAAGAATATACGGCTCTTCGAGAATGTATCATTTTGGGAATTCCAACGATTTGTTTAATCGATACAAATTGTGACCCCGATCTCGCAGATATTTCGATTCCAGCAAATGATGACGCTATAGCTTCAATCCGATTAATTCTTAACAAATTAGTATTTGCAATTTGTGAGGGTCGTTCTAGCTATATACGAAATACGTGATTAATAATAAGATAAATAAATTATTTTTGGAACTCCATTTTTGTAACTCCATAGATTTATGAAATCGGTTACGATTCTTTAATCGCGCAAAAGAGATACAAGTAACTTAGGGTATGTGATTAGTTGATATCAAAAATATATAATTCAAGTAGGCAAGTCAAAAATAGATGGTTGAATCAAAATAATTCTTTTTTTTTTTAAGTTCTATTTCTTTCAGAGGGCAATATGAATGTTCTATTATGTTCTATCAACACACTAAAAGGGTTATACGATATATCTGGTGTGGAAGTTGGCCAACATTTGTATTGGCAAATAGGAGGTTTTCAAGTCCATGCCCAAGTACTTATTACTTCTTGGGTTGTAATTGCTATCTTATTAGGTTCAGCCATTATAGCTGTTCGTAATCCACAAACCATTCCTACTGACAGTCAGAATCTCTTCGAATATGTCCTTGAATTCATTCGAGACGTGAGCAAAACTCAGATTGGAGAAGAATACGGTCCATGGGTTTCCTTTATTGGAACTTTGTTTCTATTTATTTTTGTTTCGAATTGGTCAGGTGCTCTTTTACCTTGGAAAATCATACAGTTACCTCATGGGGAATTAGCCGCACCTACAAATGATATAAATACTACCGTTGCTTTAGCTTTACTCACGTCAGTAGCATATTTCTATGCGGGTCTTACCAAAAAAGGATTAGGTTATTTCGGTAAATACATTCAACCAACTCCAATCCTTTTACCCATTAATATCTTAGAAGATTTTACAAAACCCTTATCACTTAGTTTTCGACTTTTCGGAAATATATTAGCTGATGAATTAGTAGTTGTTGTTCTTGTTTCTTTAGTACCTTCAGTGGTTCCTATACCTGTCATGTTACTTGGATTATTTACAAGCGGTATTCAAGCTCTTATTTTTGCAACTTTAGCTGCGGCTTATATAGGCGAATCCATGGAGGGTCATCATTGACTAGTTTTCGAAATAGGCTTTTTTTAGCTTAAGACTTACGCAATATATGCGCGGATCGAGATAATCTGCTTAGGGAACATAATATATAAATCAATTATATAATCAAAATTATAACAAATTATATAATATATTCTATAATATAAATAAGATATATACGATCTAGAGAGGAATAGTAAAAAAAGCTTAAGATCTTAGAGATATTAGGGAGTTGCAACAAACAGGGAAGTAAAAAAAAGGAAAGAGATCTAAAAGATCTTTTTCCTAAAATTCCAGTTAGGTCCATTTATACCCCCGCCAATGAATATGCTCTTTATATTGTTTTGTTCATTTAATTCCAATATTCAACATTATTAGATATCAGTAACCATAATTATAAGCTATTAGTAATCATAATCTGAATAATAATTTGGATACTATTACTTATAGTATTATGGCGTGCTATTCTTTAAAAAGATGTTATTGTTATATAGAATGATGCCCATTCAAGTTGATTTCATCCAATTCAACGATTGACCAAAAGATAATTTGAATAAATAATAAATTATATTAACTTAGATCAATCAAATACTACTATTTCGATGTAATGATTCGATCTAAGGAATTTGTCCATGTAGATTGATTGTTCCCATGTAGTCGAATAAAAAAAGAAAAATCTAGAAAAAAAAAAAAGTTCAATTTATAAAAAAAATGGATTAAGGAGGTGCCGAACTAGATGTATGTAATCTAATTGCTATAAGACAACTCTTGTGAATCTTTCGAAGAATTATTCTAGAATCCGATTGAATGTAAGATATGAATAGTTGATTTACGTTATGGAAGAAACACATGTATATGTGATATTAGATATTAATTAGTTATATATGAAGTAAAAATATATCTAATTAATATCTAATACTGTGAATTTAGATAGGGATTCCAATAGAAGTCCTTCCCTTTCGTTGAATAAAGTGAATATTGAATGAATAAATAGATTCAATCAAGAAAAAAAAAACGAAAAATTTGAATGGTTTTGAAAAAAGAAAGAAATGGAAGAAAAAAAGTCATATGGATTCACAAAAATTATGTGAATAGAAACTAAAAAAGAAATATGGAAGTAGTTCTAATGATTCAATAATATTATTACTTCAATTCAGAGTTCTTAGTTCCTTCGACTGTATAGGATCTTAGCGATGGAATAATTAAGTCATAATTTCTTGGTTGATCGTATCATTAACTATTTACTTATTTTGGTGTGAGGAACTTATCATGAATCCACTGATTTCTGCCGCTTCCGTTATTGCTGCTGGGTTGGCCGTCGGTCTTGCTTCTATTGGACCTGGGGTTGGTCAAGGTACTGCTGCGGGCCAAGCTGTAGAAGGGATCGCGAGACAGCCCGAGGCGGAGGGAAAAATACGAGGTACTTTATTGCTTAGTTTGGCTTTTATGGAAGCTTTAACAATTTATGGACTGGTTGTAGCCTTAGCGCTTTTATTTGCGAATCCCTTTGTTTAATCCTATAACAATACCTATTTTTTCTTAGGTTATTTCCTTGGACTTACCACTCTCGCTTTTTCGAATTAT